GTAGAAAACATTTCCGAAACGGAGGAGACTCAACAGGAAAAAGAGGAATCCACCGAAGAAGACCCTTCCTTTTGTTCGGAAGAAAGGGAAGAAATCCGAGTGAATGAAAAAGAAAAAACAAAAGGGACATGCTATAAAGATAGACCAGTTTACGAAGATTCGTATCTTAATGGGTATCAATATAATGGGGAATTAGTTAAAGAAGAACAAAAGGAAAAGATTCTTTTCTGGTTTGAAAAACCTTTCATTACTTTTCTTTTCGATTATCAACGATGGAATCGCCCATTGCGCTATATAAAAATAAAAAAGGATCCATTTGAAAATGCTATACGAAATGAAATGTCACAATATTTTTTTTATCCATCAAAAAGTGATGGAAAACCAAAAATGTCTTTTACATATCTACCTAGTTTAGCCACTTTTTCAGAAAGGATCGAGCTCCATATAGACAAATTATTCTCCGAAGAATCTTATTATTCGTTTTATACTGAAAATGAAAAAAGAAGATACAATTTAAGTAATGAATTAATAATTCGAATTAAAGCCCTGGAAAAAGGATTTCCTCTTTTAGATATAATTGATAAAAAGATCAGATTATGTAATGATAATAATCAAAATACATATTTGCCTAAAACATGTGATCCTTTTTTAAATGGACCATATCGAGGAACAATGAATTCACATAAAACCCTAACTCAAGAAAAATATTTAATAAATACAATTTATCAACTACTTATTAATAGTTTGAATGATTTTAATCTTAAAAAAAGAAAAAATAAATATATAAGGGATTCCCTTGAGTTTGATACTGAATTATTTTTCAATTGTATTGGTAATTCGTTGTACTCAATTAATGAATTTTTCTTTGAACCCATATCTATTTTTATTTTAAGAAACAAGGACTTATTCACTAGACAAACAAAAGTGGATTTACTATTTAAAAACCAAGAAAAATGGGAATTCGATGAAGTTACAAGTGATTTTATTGAAATAGAAGAAATTAGTAAAAAGATTCCTAAATGGTTGTACAAATTGAGCAATGGTGACAGACAAGAAGAATTTTTTGGAGAAGAATCTAGCATAAATGATGGAATTCTATCAAGAAATAGTAAATACCTAATCATTTATACTGATCTTGATGACGATTACAATGAGACTATAAATACCACTAAAACGAATGAACAAGAAGGAGTAATAATATTACTAGATTACTTACCACAATCCGATTTTAATCATGATCTAATCAGAGGAGCTATGCGTGCTCAAAGACGTAAAATGATTACGTTGAAACTTCTTCAAGCCAATGTACATTCTCCACTTTTCTTTGATCGAATAGAGAAAACCTTTTTTTTCTATACTTCTGAAATGAAGAATTTACTCTTTAGAAATGTTTTGAAAAAGGATGAAGAATACAAAAAGTTATACCTTGAAGAAGAAAAAACCAAAAAGATAGAAGAATCTCTAGAAATAGCAGAAGCTTGGGATAATATTCCATCTGCCCAAACAACAAGAAGTTTATTGTTACTAGCTCAATCCTTTATTAGGAAATATATTGTATTTGTATCTTTAATTATAGTTAAAAATATTGGCCTCATCCTATTATTACAAACTCCTGAATGGGCAGAAGATTGGAAAGATTGGAATCGAGAAATGCATATTAAATGCACCTCTACGGGTCTTCAATTATCAGAAAACGAATTCCCAATAAATTGGTTAGAAGAAGGTATGCAAATAAAGATTATATTTCCTTTCCGACTTATTATATGGCGAAAAGCGAAAAAAGAGATTCTACTTAAAGAGAAGATTAAAGACAAAAATGATTGTTTTTTTTTAACAGTTTCTGGAATGGAAACCGAAGTTCCTTTTGGAAGTCCTCGAAAACAGTCTTCCTTTTTAAAAAAAGAACTCAAAAAAATCATTCGAAAAATAAGAAAAAATATTGTCTTGTTTTTAAAAGAACAAACCAAATTAAAATGTATAACTAAAAAAGCTATCATTATCAAAAAAATAATGAAAGAATTTGATAAATTAAACCCCTTTTCATTATTTGAATTGGTCAAAATAAAAATATATGAACTAACTAATAATAAAAAAATAAAAGAGTTAAAGACCGATCAGAAAGTGAGTAATGAACCCATTATTGTATCCCAACCCATAACTAAACTGTCCTTAATAGAAAATAATAATAAAGATGTTTTTGCTCGAACAAGAATAATGCAAAATAAAATAAAACAAATTCAAAAAGATAAAGAAAAACTAACTAAATATATATATAATAAAGATAAATTAAAATCCAACAAAAAAATGTGGAAAATAATAATAAAATATATATATATAAGATTAATACGTAAATTAAATTACTTTATAAAATCCTTTATTTATAAAAGCTATAGAAATATTCTTTTACTTGCAATCTATTTTGATTATACAAATTTACCAATTTTTGTAAAATCAATACAAAAATTGAGTAATCAAATCCGTCCCGTGACCAACCAAGAAAAAAGATATAACAAAAATAAAAAAACAAAACCAATTGTTCCTACTAAAAGAAGGGAATTTGATAACACCTATATTAGTAATAATAACATTTTTTTTGAATTATCCTATTTGTCCCAAGCATATGTGCTTTACAAATTATTACAAACTCAATTACTTACTAATTCTCATTTTATATCTCTAATTTCAGATCAAGAAATTTACAAATTTCTGAAAGATCAAATCAAAGAGTTTTTTATTCCGCAAGCAATACTTGATGATGATTTCAACCATAATAAAAGGATTAAGTATAAAATAATAGAATGGAAAGACTGGTTCAAAGCCCATTATCCATACAACTTACTTAATAAAACATGGAAAAAAAAAAGAAAAAAGAAAAAGAGTAAAGATTATACAATAAAAAATAGATATTCCATTTCATTGGATTTATATAAAAAAAAAAAGAACTCATTAACTTCTTCCATAAAAAGAAATGACTATGCAAAAAATTCATTACCAAATCAAAAAGATAAATTTAAAAAAAGTTACAATTATAATCTTTTATCATATCAATATATAAATTGGAGTTGTGCAACTAAAAATAACTTTACTATTTATGACTCCAAATTAAAAAGAAATCTAACTCTATGTAATATGCAAAAATCAAAAAAAAGTTTTTATGAGTCACTAAATAGAGCTAATGATAAAAAAGAAAAAGGTCTTAGTGATACCTATAAAAATCATTTTGATAGAAAATTAGTTGATTATAAAATGATTTATTTTTTGACTGTGACTTTTCAAAATAGAAACTCATTTCATGGAAATAATGATTTTTTTAATTGGATGGGATTGAATCAAGAGAAAATACATGATAATGTATCAACTATTTCATCTTTGTTTTTTACAGAAATTATACCACCTTTTGATGCATATCAAAGGAAACCGTGGCTTTTACCAAAGCAATCACTTCTTTTTGATAAAAAAAATATATCAGCTAATGAAAAAATACATGTTCAATTAGAAAATGACAATCAAAAAAACTTGCTAAATATGTCACTTTCAGAAAAAGAAATAAAAAAAAAAGATATGGAAGAAGATGATAGAATCAAAGACATTAAAAAAATTAAAAATAAAAAGATAAAACAATGGAATAAAAAAAAAGAAACAGAGTTGGATTTTTTATTTCAAAAAGACTTTCTTTTTCAGTTAAGATGGAATAATAACTCATTTACCCAAAGAATGATGGATAATATCCAAATATATTGTCTTTTACTTAAACTTCCAAATCCAAAAGAAGTTGTTGTATCTTCAATTCACAGAGGGGAGATAGATTTTGATGTAATGTTGATTCAGAATAAGTTTGATCTTACTGAATTAATCGAAAAAGGAATATTCATTATTGAGCCTATTTTTTTATCTCAAATAAGAGATAAACAATTTCTTGTATATCAAATTCTAACTATTTCATTGACTAATAAAAACCAGTCCTACAAAAAGGAAAATCTAAAAAACATAAAAAAATACCATCTCAATAAGGAAACCCTGGAGAAAAGAATTCTACTACCTAATAATATGCTCATAAATGAAGACAAAAGGGATTACCATTTTATCTTTTATGAAAATATGCTATCTTACCAACGTCGTAGAGAATGGAGAATATTAAATTGTTTGGATTTCTATACTTTGAATGATATAGACTTTTTAAATGAAAAGAACATAAGAAACCCTAAAAAACAACTTTGTTTCCATTTTTCAAATGAAAATGGGAATCTGAATATAAATATCGAGAAAAATACATTGATGAAATGTAGATTGTTTCTTTGGCCTAACTATAGATTAGAAGATTTAGCTTGTATGAATCGTTATTGGTTTGATACGCAAAAGGGTATTCATTTTAGTATGTTAAAAATACATATGTATCCACAATTATAGAATTACGCAATTTATAATTTAGTATATATTAACCAATTTCTGTAATGAAGAACCATTCTTAAAAAAAAAGATGTAGTGTACGTGTATACTTTGTTTCATTTCCATAAAGGATACCCATTTCAAAGTCTATTTCTATTTAATTCACTTTCTATGTAAATAGATGCGAATTGTTTCCTTACTAACAAAAAAGATTATACTTCCTATCCAAATCAAATACAAAATTTGATTTGGATGGAGGAAGAAAGTAATATATGAATAACTTATAGGAATAATTTGAATAACTAAAAAAGTTTCTATTGAAAATAATTCCAAATTAAATTAAATAATTAATCACTTCAACAAATTGTAATACAAAAAATAAATAACCTCAGCTATTTTTTAGTAATTGAAACAATGAAAGAAAAAACCAAGGAGAGTATAAAAATTATTTTATTTCATTTATGATCAAAAGTATATTTAGTTCCATCATTTCACAAGAAGAAAAAGAAGTAAAAATAAACTCTATTGAATTCCAAGTATTGAGTTTCACCAATAAGATAAGAAAAATAACTTCACATTTAAAATTACACAAAAAAGATTTTCTATCACAAAGAGGTTTACGAAAAATCTTGGGAAAACGACAACGATTGCTAGGTTATTTATCAAAAAAAAATCAAGTACGTTATAAAAAAGTAATTAATCAATTAGGTATTCGGGAATTAAAAACACGTTAATTTCATTATTTATTTTTTAGCATGAAATTATTTTCATTTTATAATAAGTTTCTTGAATCAATTCATGAAATAATAAATTAAGGAATAAAATATATGATTTTACCTAGTACAAGAAACGAGTTAATGATCGTGAATATGGGTCCTCACCACCCCTCAATGCATGGCGTTCTTCGACTGATCATTACTCTCGACGGGGAAAATGTGATTAATTGCGAACCCATCTTGGGCTATTTACACAGGGGAATGGAAAAGATAGCGGAAAATCGAACAATTATACAATATCTCCCTTATGTAACACGATGGGATTATTTAGCTACTATGTTCACCGAAGCAATAACAGTAAATGCACCAGAACAGTTAGAAAATGTTCAAGTACCTCAAAGAGCTAGCTATATCAGGATAATCATGTTGGAATTGAGTCGCATTGCTTCTCATTTGTTATGGCTTGGACCTTTTATGGCGGATATCGGTGCACAGACTCCCTTTTTCTACATTTTTCGAGAACGAGAATTGATATATGATTTATTTGAAGCTGCTACAGGTATGCGAATGATGCATAATTATTTTCGCATCGGAGGCGTAGCTTCGGATTTACCTTATGGATGGTTAGATAAATGTTTAGATTTTTGTAATTATTTTCGACGAGGAATTGTGGAATATCAAAAACTTATTACGCATAATCCTATTTTTTTAGAACGAGTTGAAGGAATAGGTATTATCAGTGAGGAAGAAGCATTAAATTGGGGTTTATCAGGACCTATGTTACGCGCTTCTGGAATACCATGGGATCTTCGTAAAATAGATACTTATGAATGTTACAATGAATTCGATTGGGAAGTTCAATGGCAAAAAGAAGGAGATTCATTAGCCCGTTATTTAATACGAATTGGAGAAATGCGAGAATCCATAAAAATAATTCAACAAGCTCTCGAAGGAATTCCTGGGGGACCTTATGAAAATTTAGAAATCCGGCGCTTTGATAAAATTAACACGAACCTTTTTGAATGGAATGACTTTGAGTATAGATTTATCGGTAAAAAACCTTCACCTAATTTTGAATTATCAAAACAAGAACTTTATGTGAGAGTAGAAGCTCCAAAAGGGGAATTAGGGATTTATTTGATAGGAGATAATAGCGTTTTCCCCTGGAGATGGAAAATTCGTTCCCCAGGCTTTATCAATTTGCAAATACTTCCTGAACTCGTTAAAAAAATGAAATTGGCCGATATCATGACAATATTAGGTAGTATAGATATTATTATGGGAGAAGTCGATCGTTGAAATGATAATTGAGACAATAGAAATGCAAACTATCCATTCTTTTTTCCAATTGGAATTTTTAAAAGAAGTCTATGGACTAATATGGATTTTACCTATTCTTACCCTGATATTGGCAATCACTATAGAGGTATTAGTTATTGTTTGGTTAGAGAGAGAGATATCGGCAGCTATACAACAGCGTATTGGACCTGAATATGCGGGTCCTTTGGGTATTCTTCAAGCTATAGCAGATGGGACTAAGTTACTTTTAAAAGAAGATATTTTACCATCTCGAAGTGATATTCGTTTATTTAGTGTTGGACCATCTATAGCAATTATATCTATTCTATTAAGTTATTTAGTAATTCCTTTTGGGTATCGTTTTATTTTAGCGGATTTCAGTATAGGTGTTTTTTTATGGATTGCTTTTTTGAGTATTGCTCCTCTTGGTCTTCTTATGTCAGGGTATGGATCAAATAATAAATATTCTTTTTTAGGTGGTTTACGAGCTGCTGCTCAATCCATTAGTTATGAAATACCATTAACGTTATGTGTTTTATCAATATCTCTACGTGTGATTCGTTAGAATAGTAACTATTCTTTTTCTTTTTTTATAAATAATACATTCAATGTATTGAATAGAGATTTATGGATTCAAGATTTATTGAAGTTCTTTATCTTTACTTAAACTGGATAGTTATATGAGTGAAAAAAAGAACGACCTATTCATTTGTAGTTAAAAAAATGCTCCTTCCCTCTGTACAAGAATGAAATTTGTGTAAACTTTTTATCCCAAGATTTTTTGAATAATATCTTGAAGCGGGTACCAACAAAATCTCAATTGTATAAATTGTCTACTAAAATCTCTTTTATATTATGGGGGATAAATCAAAAAAAGTCAGTGAGTGGTTAGAAAAACAAAAGTACATAAAAGATTCGTAATGAAGATAATGTAAGATATCAAATATTTTTCTGTACAAAAAGAATCATAATAAGGACTTGAAATTAGTAGAAATTATCAAGAAGTACTTCCCTACGATTCCAATCTAGAGTATATTTCTGCTCACTTATTGAATAAATAACTATCAAGAACGAATTAATTCTTTATTTTTTAAGGTATTCTTTAAGAAAGAGAAACAGGAAAAAAAGAAATAAAATGAAGAATAAATAAAAATTCATATGTTTTGACTATTTTTATTCCGATTCCTATACATAATGTTATAATAATTCTTAGTAATGATAATGAAACAATTCTTTATTAATTAATTATTATAAAAAGATAAAAAGTATTTTATTGAAAAATGAAGTTATTACTACAAATATACATTTTTATTATAAAGTATGAGATCCATTCGGAAGTATCGTTTTCTATAACGGACAGAATTGCATTGGTCGCCCTTGTAACGTTGATATTTATTCTATCTTTGAACAAAGATGCTTAGAATAGGAAAAAGCGTTTATATGAGTTGTTTTGACCATAGAGAAGCCGTATGAGATGAAAATCTCATGTACGGTTTTGAAATAGCGATGAGCAAATTCATTTGATCATCGACTATGATTATCTAACAGTTCAAGTACAGTTGATATAATTGAAGCACAGTCAAAATATGGTTTTTGGGGATGGAATCTATGGCGTCAGCCTATAGGGTTTATTATTTTTATAATTTCTTCTTTAGCTGAATGTGAACGATTGCCTTTTGATTTACCAGAAGCAGAGGAAGAATTAGTTGCAGGTTATCAAACCGAATATTCAGGTATAAAATATGCTATATTTTATCTTGCTTCTTATTTAAACTTATCAGTTTCTTCATTGTTTGTAACAATTCTATACTTAGCTGGATGGAATTTCCCTCTTCTGTACATGTTGATTCCTAATTATGATATTTTTGGAAAAAATAAAATGGGAGAAGTTATCGGAATAACAATTAGTATCGTTATTACGTTAGCTAAATCTTTTTTGTTTCTCTTTATTTCTATCACAACAAGATGGACTTTGCCCAGGATGAGAATGGATCAATTATTAAATCTTGGATGGAAATTTCTTTTACCTATTTCTCTGGGTAATTTATTATTAACAACTGCTTTCCAACTTGTTTCACTATAACTATTTTGATAAATAAAAAAATTGGTTTCATTTTTTCAAAAAATAAGAGAAAGAAACATCCAATTATTGATATATCTTTTTGACATGTTTTCTATGGTAACTGGATTTATTAATTATGGCAAACAAACAATACGAACTGTAAGGTACATTGGTCAAAGTTTGATAATTACTTTATCTCACACAAACCGTTTACCTATAACTATTCAATATCCTTATGAAAAATCAATCACAACAGAACGTTTTAGGGGCCGAATTCACTTTGAATTTGATAAATGTATTGCTTGTGAAGTATGTGTCCGTGTATGCCCAATAAACCTACCCGTTGTAGATTGGCAATTGGAAAGAGATATTAAAAAGAAAAAATTGCTTAATTATAGTATTGATTTTGGAATTTGTATATTTTGTGGTAACTGTGTTGAATATTGTCCAACAAATTGTTTATCAATGACAGAAGAATATGAACTTTCTACTTATGATCGTCATGAACTGAATTATAATCAAATTGCTTTAGGTCGATTACCAATTTCAGTAGTTGAGGATTATACAATTGAAACAGTGAAAAATTCCACTCCAATACAAATATATAAAGAGAAATCCATTGATTAAAGAATTCCTATGGATTACTAGAATGGATTAGATATTCAGTAATATTTTTCTTAGTGAATAAAAACAAAGAATAACTAATAAGTAAGTAAATTACTATTTATTTAATTTGTCATTTTACAATTTTCTGTTTTTTAGAAATAAAAGCATTCTTGATTTGATTTTTTATAAATTTCAAATATATTTCTTGTTATTTTGAGATAATAAAAAAATAGTTAAGGTTTAAATAACTTTTTAAAATAGTATCCATCCCAAACCCCTATTTTTATTTTTTTTACATTAATTACAATATTGCAATTTCATGCAATTCTAAATAAGCAATTTTCCTCAACTAATTAGTAAGTTCACGAAATAGTGAAAATGATTTCTTTTTTTACAGAATGGATTTACCTGGACCAATACATGATCTTTTTGTACTATTTCTGGGATCAGTTCTTTTATTAGGAAGTCTGGGAGTAGTACTATTTAACAATCCCATTTACTCTGCTTTTTCTTTGGGATTGGTTCTTATTTGTATATCTTTATTTTACATTTTATCAAATTCTTACTTTCTAGCTGCTGCACAACTCCTTATATATGTAGGAGCTATCAATATTTTAATTATATTTGCTATAATGTTCATGAATGGTTCGGAATATTCTAATAATTCTTATTTTTTTACCCTTGGAAATGGAATAACTTCGTTTATTTGTACAACTATTTTTTTTTCATTGATAACTACTATACAAAATACATCTTGGTACGGAATTATTTGGACTACACGATCAAATCAAATTATAGAACAGGATCTCAGAAATAGCATTCAACAAATAGGAATTCATTTATCCACAGATTTTTTTCTTCCGTTTGAACTAATTTCTATAATTCTTTTAATTTCTTTGATAGGTGCAATTACTATGGCTCGGCAATAAAGAAGACTTACACTGGGACAAAATGATGAAGATTTCCTATTTTGAATTAGATAACTAATTCTTTTGTTCATTCCTTTTTCAATATTTTAGGGGTAAATTATACATATTTTTCGCAATAACCATTTTATACTTTTGTATAATGACTTTTATTTGTTCTAATCGATTGAATGCTTTTTCATATTTTAAGAAATAGAAATTAATAAGGAGCTTGCTAATGATGTTTGAATATTTACTTTTTTTGAGTGCCTATTTATTTTCTATAGGTATCTATGGATTGATTACAAGTCGAAATATGGTAAGAGCAATTATGTGTCTTGAGCTTATACTAAATTCGATTAATATGAATCTCGTAACGTTTTCTGATATATTTGATAATTGTCAATTAAAAGGTAACATCTTTTCCATATTTGTTATAGCCATTGCAGCTGCGGAAGCAGCTATTGGGTTGGCTATTGTTTCCTCGATTCATCGTAATAGAAAATCCACTCGTATTAATCAATCTAATCTATTGATTAATTAATCATAATCATTATATCATTTTTACTCAAAATAGATTCAGATAGAAATTCATAATAATAATTAATAATATTTTACTAAATTGGACTATCTACTCTATTGTAAACGAATTTCTATTGCTATAATTGTTATATTTGCTTTCCTATAGCTATAATAATAACATATTATTAATTAATTTATGGTTCACTTCTTATGGATTATTTATTAGATTTATTAGATATTAGAATAGATAATTTTAAAAATAACCTTGATTGAGTATTTTTTTCTTAATAATGAATTTTTTTATATTTATATTCAATTCAATATTCAAATTGGTCCATCCAATTCTTTGATCATTTTCATTGAGATGTAATAATTATATAATTCTATTAACATTTTCCAACTTTTTATCGCAAAAAGTTATCCAAATATATCAATATTGATTGTTCAAATTAGCGTTAACCACTGCTTCATCTGGTAAGTTACAAAGATGAATATATTATCATATCATTATAATAACGATTTTTCTATCATTTTTGTAATTTATTTTCCATTTGTATTTGTCAAATTTACCAGATCGAAGATTTTTATGTTAAAAATCCAATTTTATAAATACCATGTCACATTCAGTCAAAATTTACGACACCTGTATAGGATGTACTCAGTGTGTACGAGCTTGTCCCACAGATGTATTAGAAATGATACCTTGGGACGGGTGTAAAGCCAAACAAATTGCTTCTGCACCAAGAACAGAGGACTGTGTTGGTTGTAAAAGATGTGAATCCGCTTGCCCGACGGATTTTTTGAGTGTTCGTGTTTATTTAGGATCGGAAACAACTCGAAGTATGGCTCTATCTTATTAATCTAGTAAAAATAAAAAAGCTTTAATTAAATAATTAAATAAAAAAGCCCGTGCTCGATAAATATATTTATCGAGCACGGGCTTTTCTGATCAGAATTAGAATAGAATGCATTTTTTCTTTCTTTATCACCTTATCATGAGTTATTTTCCCTGGTTAACAATACTTGTTGTTTTTCCTATATTTGCAGGTTCTCTAATTTTTGTATTTCCACAGAGAGGAAATAAGGTGTATAAATGGTATGCAATATGCATATGTTTAGTAGAGCTTCTTCTAATGACTTATGCTTTTTGTTATCATTTCCAATTAGATGATCCATTAATACAATTAAAGGAAGATTCAAAATGGATAGATATTTTTGATTTTCACTGGAGACTTGGAATTGATGGACTTTCTATAGGACCCATTTTATTGACAGGATTTATCACTACTTTAGCTACTCTAGCGGCTTGGCCAGTGACTCGAAATGCGCGATTATTTTATTTCTTGATGCTAGCAATGTACAGTGGTCAAATAGGGTTATTTTCTTCTCGAGATCTTTTACTTTTTTTCATCATGTGGGAGTTAGAATTAATTCCTGTTTACTTACTTTTATCTATGTGGGGAGGAAAAAAACGTCTTTATTCAGCTACAAAATTTATTTTATATACCGCCGGGGGTTCCCTTTTTTTCTTAATGGGAGTTTTTGGTATGAGTATATATGGGTCCAATGAACCCACATTAGATTTTGAAAGATTAATTAATCAATCCTATCCCGTAGGATTGGAAATACTATTTTATTTCGGTTTCCTAATTGCTTATGGTGTTAAATTACCAATTATACCTCTACATACATGGTTACCTGATACTCATGGAGAAGCACATTACAGTACATGTATGCTCTTAGCTGGAATCTTATTAAAAATGGGAGCATATGGATTAATTCGAATTAACATGGAATTATTACCTCACGCTCATTACATATTCTCTCCCTGGTTGGTAATAATAGGTACTGCACAAATAATATATGCAGCTTCAACTTCTCTTGGTCAAGGCAATTTTAAAAAAAGAATAGCTTATTCATCTGTATCTCATATGGGTTTTATAATTGTAGGAGTTGGTTCTATAACCAATATGGGACTTAATGGAGCGATTTTACAAATGCTTTCTCATGGATTTATTGGTGCTACACTTTTTTTCTTAGCCGGAACGAGTTGTGATCGAATGTATCTTGTTTATCTCGAACAAATGGGAGGAGTATCTATTTATACGCCAAAAAGATTTACTATGTTTAGTAGCTTTGCAATGGCTTCTCTTGCTTTGCCAGGAATGAGTGGTTTTTTTGCAGAATTAGTAGTCTTTTTTGGACTAATCACTAGCCAAAAATATTTTTTAATACCAAAAATAGTAATTACTTTTGTAATGGCGATTGGAATGATATTAACTCCCATTTATTTATTATCTATGTTACGTCAAATTTTCTATGGATACAAGTTATTGAATTTGTCAAAGTCTACATTTTTTGACTCTGGACCCCGAGAACTCTTTATTTCGATTTGTATTTTTTTACCAATAATAGGAATCGGTATGTATCCGGATTTTGTTCTTTCCCTATCGATTGACAAGGTACAAGCCATACTAATAAATTATTACTATTAATTACATGTATAATTTTTGAGTTTGATTAATGAATTTTCCTCTTTTTTGTTATTTAATTGAACTAGTTGTCTGTATTGCATAATAAAAAAAAAAAGATAAAGAAAATCCAATATAAATCAAAATTAGGGGTATCTCATATTTTTGAGAACCATTTGAATCAATCAATAATTCAGTCAAATGGTTCTCAAAAATGGTAACAAAACTCTTAGTAAATAGAAATATATGTCATTATTTTATGTATTTCCATCGAGTGAGTCAATTTTGTAGTAACGTAAATGACCCATAGCTATGTAGACCTATTTCTAATAAATTGATACCAAAATAGCATATCCAAATTATAATAAATCCTATAAATGCAACAAGTGCTGAATTGATACCTTTCCAATTTTTATTTTTTCTAGTATGTAAATAAATTGCAAATGTAGCCCAAGTAATAAAAGCCCAAGTTTCTTTTGGATCCCAATTCCAATAGGACCCCCATGCCTCATTAGCCCATACTGCTCCACACAGAATACCTATAGTTAAAAAAACGAACCCAAGACTAATGAAACGATAACTCCAATAATCTAAACGCTCAGTTATTTGATATTTGTGATAATTTAAGAGTGAAGAAACGGAAATCTGTTTAAAAACTTCAGAAGAAATCTGAAGTTTTTTTCTAAATTGAATGACTAGAAAGGCAACTGATAATAAGGATCCACATAAAAGAGTTGCATAACTTAATAACATCATACTTACATGCATCATTAACCAGTGAGATTGGAGAGCAGGTACTAAAATTGTGGATTGGTGCATTCCTTTGAAAAGACTTGATGTAGAAAAGCTTTGAATACAAATAATACTTGGGGCAATTATTGTACTTAAATAGGTTTTACTATTTTGTTTTTGTATTTTTTGAATTAGATAAATAATAGCCAAACTAAATGAAAGAAACATTAATGACTCATACAGATTGCTTAATGGTAAATGTTCTAAAGAAATCCAACGAAAAAACAATAATCCAAATATGGATAAAAAAAGGGATATCATGCCCCTTTCTGATGAATTATGTAATATCTCAATTTCAAATAAGGTCATCGATTGAATCAGAATAACAATTGCAATAGTTGAAAAAGAGATATGAGTTAATATATGTTCTAAAGTGGAAGATATCATAAAAAGGAAATTCCAGTTCTTTGAGAGTTACAATATTGTATATATTTTGATTTGATATATTATTCTATTTAAAATTATATTTAGATTATATGCCGCTACTCGGACTCGAACCGAGATGCTTTAGCACTGCTTCCTAAGAGCAGCGTGTTTACCAATTTCACCATAGCGGCTTTCTTGAACTAAGAATAATTAATTTATCATAAATCGTCAAGATTCTGTATATATAATTATTTCCTATTGTAACTCTCAAAGGCTTTTTTCTATTCTATATATATAATAAAATTAAAATTACAATTTCTAGAATAGTTAATGAAAAAAAGCCTTTTCCTTAAAAAGTAAATTCTTTCTGTTTTCTATTCATTTGAATTTATTTTGATCGACATAGAAAAAAATATGAATCACAAATTCTATTTTACTTTATACAATTCTTTATTATACAATAGAATAGAAAAAGGTTTTTCTATTCTATTGTATAATTATTTTACTAAACTAGTAGTGTTTAATAAAAAACTTATATCATTTATTGATTTTCATCAAAACCTTATAGAAATATAATTTTATTTCACAATTTCTTTATTTGTTTTTTTGTTGTACAAAAAAGCTTTTTGAATATCCAGTAGAAATGGATTTTGCTAAAGAAAAAGCCTTTACTGCAGCGAAATAACCTTCTTTTTTCCAAAGATTTTTGCGAATACGCTTCTTTGATCTAGAACAACGTTTTTTTGGAACGGCCATTTTACAAATGATAATTTTTTCTCGTTGTATGTGAAACACATTTTCTTTCTTTTTAAATTGTTTAAATTCTTCTTTCTTGTTAAGCATCATTCATTTTTTTAGTCATTTTTACTATTTAGACTTTATTTCATGTAATTGGGACGTAAACAAAAAAGTTTTATTTTATTACATAGTTTGGAGTATCCTAACATTGCTATAAAACCCATTCTAAATAAAAGGATTCAAATGAGCAATTATATTTCATTTCACATTATTTTATTTTTTTATTATACTAAAATAAAAGATGATTCCATAATCATGAGTGAGTGAAGAATGAGTGTAAATATAAAGTATAATATAAAAATATCTATTTGAATTTCAATTTATTATGAAACATTTCTTTTTATAAAACATATATATATATCTTTATGGAACATACATACCAATACGCATGGATAATACCCTTTCTTCCACTTCCAGTTACTATTTTCATAGGATTAGGACTTTTACTTTTTCCAAAAGTAACAAAAAGTCTTCGTCGCATATGGGCTTTTAATAGTGCCTTATTATTAAGTATAGCTATGGTATTCTCGGCAAGTATTTCTATTTACCAAATAAATCGAAGTTTTATTTATCAATATTTATGGTCGTGGCTAATTCATAATGATTTTTCATTAGAGTTTGGTTATTTGATTGATCCGCTTACTTCCATTCTTTCAATCTTAATTACTACTGTTGGAATCCTCGTTCTTATTTATAGTGACAATTATATGTATCATGATCAAGGATATTTGCGATTTTTTGCTTATCTCAGCTTTTTCAATAGCTCTATGTTGGGATTAGTCACTAGTTCCAATTTAATACAAATTTATATTTTTTGGGAACTAGTTGGAATGAGTTCCTATTTATTAATAGGTTTTTGGTTTACACGACCAATTGCAGCAAGTGCTTGTCAAAAGGCTTTTGTAACTAATCGTATAGGAGATTTTGGTTTATTATTAGGAATAATAGGATTTTATTGGATAACAGGTAATGTAGAATTTCGCTATTTATTTAAGATAACTGATAATTTAATACAAACTAATGGAGTCAATCCTTTATTTACTACTTTGTGTGCTTCTTTATTATTCTTAGGTGCGGTTGCTAAATCTGCACAATTTCCCCTTCATGTATGGTTACCAGATGCTATGGAGGGCCCCACTCCTATTTCAGCCCTTATACACGCTGCTACTATGGTAGCGGCAGGCATTTTTCTGGTAGCTCGACTTACTCCTCTTTTTATGTCTATACCTTATATAATGAATATTATTTGTTTTATAGGGGTATTAACACTACTATTAGGAGCTACTTTGGCTCTTGCTCAAAGAGACATTAAAAGAAGTTTAGCCTATTCCACAATGTCTCAATTGGGTTATATTATACTAGCTCTAGGTATAGGCTCTTATAGAGCTGCTTTATTTCATTTAATTACTCATGCTTATTCAAAAGCTTTATTGTTTTTGGGATCTGGATCTATTATTCATTCAATGGAACCTGTTGTTGGCTATTCACCAGAAAAAAGTCAAAATCTTTTTCTTATGGGTGGTTTACAAAAATATGTTCCAATTACAAGAATTGCATTCTTAGTTGGTACATTTTCCCTTTGTGGCATTCCACCCTTTGCTTGTTTTTGGTCTAAAGACGAAATACTTAATGATAGTTGGTTGTATTCATCATCTTTTGCAATACTAGCTTGTTTCACCGCAGGATTAACGGGTTTTTATATGTTTAGGGTATATTTACTTACTTTTGATGGTTACTTGCGTGTTAATTTTCAAGATTATAGTAGTAGGAAAAAAAACTATTTTTCATCAATCTCTTTATGGGGGACAAAAAAATCTAATGATTTTCATAAATATTTTTTTTTATCACCAATAAATAATAGAATTTCTTTTTTTTCACAAAAATTATTTAAAATTCATAATGGATTAGATAGAATACTCTACTTTAATATTTACGTTAGAAAAAAAGATACTTTGATATGTCCTTATGAATCGGATAATCTTATGTTATTTCCTCTTTCGATATTAGTGTTATTTACTTTGTTTGTTGGATTACTAGGAATACCTTTTTCTCAAGAGGATATATTATCAAAATGGTTAACTCCATTAACAGATGTTTTTTATCATAATTTGGATCATTCTTTAAATAATGAGGAATTTTTACAAAATGCAATTTTTTCACTAAGTATTGCACTTTTTGGATTAATCATAGCTTATATTTTCTATGGATCTGCTTATTCTTTCTTTAAAATTTTGTATTTTATTAATTTTTTTGTAACAAAATTTTCTAAAAGAATTTTCTTAAACAAAATACAAAATTGGATATATAATTGGTCATATAATCGTGGTTATATAGATCTTTTTTATACTCGAGTTTTCATCTTTAGTATAAGAAGGCTAACTGAATTAACTGAGTTTTTTGATAAATATATAATTGATGGAATAACAAATGCAGTTGGTGTTGCTAGCTTTTTTATAGGAGAAGGGATTAAATATATAGGTGGGGGTCGAATATCTTCTTATTTATTTTTTTATTTTTCTTATGTATCACTCTTTCTAATAATAAGATTCTTCGGAGAATAATTTGTCTATATGGAGC